GCACAGGCTTATCGCCAAATGTCTCTTCTATTACGAAGACCGCCGGGTCGCGAAGCTTATCCAGGAGATGTTTTTTATTTGCATTCACGACTTTTGGAAAGAGCCGCTAAATCAGGTTCGCGTTTAGGTGAAGGAAGTATGACTGCTTTACCAATAGTTGAGACCCAATCGGGAGATGTTTCAGCTTATATTCCTACTAATGTAATCTCAATTACAGATGGCCAAATTTTCTTATCCGCCGATTTATTCAATGCTGGAATCAGACCTGCCATTAACGTGGGGATTTCCGTCTCCAGAGTAGGATCTGCCGCTCAAATTAAAGCCATGAAACAAGTAGCCGGCAAACTAAAATTAGAATTGGCACAATTCGCAGAATTAGAAGCCTTTGCACAATTCGCGTCTGATCTCGATAAAGCTACTCAGAATCAATTGGCAAGAGGTCAACGATTACGCGAGTTGCTCAAACAATCTCAATCATCCCCTCTCACGGTGGAAGAACAGGTAATGACTATTTATACTGGAACGAATGGTTATCTTGATTCATTAGAAATTGGACAGGTAAAGAAATTTCTCGTTGAGTTACGTACTTATTTAAAAACGAATAAACCGCAGTTCCAAGAAATCATATCTTCTACCAAGATATTCAATGAGGAAGCGGAAGCCCTTTTGAAAGACGCTATTCAAGAACAAATGGAACGCTTTCTACTTCAGGAACAGGTATAAAGAAATTCCTTTAAATAACTTTCTAATTTTATAGAAATAATTATTTCTATAATCTAATCTTTTATTTTATTATATATTTTTTATATTAATAATTTTATAGTAATAAAAAATTATTATTAAGAATAAATATATAAATAAATATATAAATAAGTATAAGGGTCTCTTGTTCAAATCATTCAAAATACCTAGTTAGTAGAAAAGAAATATATGGAAATCCGTCGCGTCCAATAGGATTTGAACCTATACTAAAGGTTTAGAAGACCTCTGTCCTATCCATTAGACAATGGACGCTTTTTTCTTAGTTTTGTTTTCACATCTCTTGGTCAGAAAAAAGACCATTGAGAGAATTCCAGGAATTGCGCATTCAATTCAATGATACATTCATTATCATTATATTAATAATTACATTAAATTAGATTCATTACATGAATAATTATAATTAGATCCTCTATATTATAGATTATTTAATATAGAATTTAAATAATATAATATTTTATAATAGATAAAAACTATAACTTTTACTATTAAACATATTCTAAATAGAATATAGAATTTTAGAAATATAGAGAATAAATTAATATATATAATATAGAGATATAAGCGGGTAGCGGGAATCGAACCCGCATCGTTAGCTTGGAAGGCTAGGGGTTATAGTCGACGTTGAGTCATCGTTTTTAACGTCTCTAATTCAAAACCGAACGTGAAACTTTGGTTTCATTCGGCTCCTTTATGAAAGATGGACAAATTTCACATATGTCAGATGTGAACTAAATTACAAAAAAAAGAAAAGAAATTTCGGCCCATAACATCTATGTCAGCTTTTCTGTTTGAATGCATTCAAAACAAAACCCGCTTTATAGATGATCCCTATAGAACAGGGGGGGTTAGAACCACCCTTCTAGTTACTTCGTTCTCTATTTCTATTTGAAAGAATCCTTAGGAAAAGGATTTTGTTTCCACCGAGCTAAAACAATATAATATGTCGATGTCTCTAGTAAACCAAAGCCATTAGTTAATAGCTGTTTTGCTTCAATCTCTTTTATACAAATCATAAATTGAAGATTTAGTTACGATTAGAAATACTCCCTTCTCTATTTATCCATGGACCCCTTACTCATACTTATTCAATTGGAAATATTGATCCAATTCAAAAACCAATTATGTTTCGTAATTTCATAATCCAATTTTGTTTTTTCCAATTTCTAATTGACTCTTTTGGATACAAATCACGAGAATGTCTATTCTTCCTCGAATCTTTCATTGAGAGGTAAAAGATTAAATCCTTTTAAGAAATAAAGTTTTTGATCGGAATATTAATTAAACCGAAGGACCCCTTAACCATTTAAGGGATTAATAGAACGAATCGCACTTTTACCACTAAACTATACCCGCTACAATGTGATTATTGTATATAAATGGATCTTTTGTCGAACAAAAAAATGGGTCATAATTAAGACGATAGGATCAGAAAAGAATCATGAAAATTAGAGCGTTGATATGCTTTGGCCAAGGAGACTAATGGGATTGGGGAAAGAGGATTTATTTAAATAACTAAAAAAACACGCTTTTTAGTTATTTAAATGAGATGGATACGTCTCGATAAAAAAAAGGCGTATGCCATAACATAAATTGTGCAAGAATAAAATAATTAAGAAATGACACTCGGATTCTATTCTGTATGATAGGAATAGAAATTGCCTTTATTATGATTGTTCTTGAAACAACAACAATCATTAATCATTTTTTTTTTTTTTCAAATCAAATAAATCATTTTTTTCTATGATTCATTGGAACAAAAACGAAAGACCCGGCCCGGTCAGGACCGGGGGCCGGGCTGTGGAAGTAAAAGTAAAAAAGGATCTTGCAGACGAAAGCAAAGAGGTACTCTTTTTTTATTATTTATTTAATTTTAATTTATATATTTATTATTACTTTCTATTTACTATTTATTAATTCTATAATTTTTTTATATAAGAAATTCATTGCTATATAATTTATAGTTTATATAATATATAATATTCTTGGGGCATTAGGTGGTTATATATCTAAATTTATATTCATTGGAATAGTGGAGTTGAGATATCGCTTTCGAGCCCTTACTTTACCTAAATGAAATCACTGATTTTTATTTTCTATATTGTTTTTTCTATTTTTCTATGTCTCTATAATTAGATATCTATATAATAATTATATACTGAATAATAAAGAGGTATAAAGAGAGGGCCCTTTTTCAAGTCTTACTGTTTTTGTGTAATATAATCTAGTAATTATCCTTTTTATTTCAATTTGGGGAGATGGCTGAGTGGACTAAAGCGTCGGATTGCTAATCCGTTGTACGGGTTTTTCGTACCGAGGGTTCGAATCCCTCTCTTTCCGCTTTAGTGGATGACTTGGTATTTTTTCTTTATCTTTCAATTTCTCTTTCAACGAGTCTTTTTTTTTATTTCATTTTAATTAATAGTTAAAAATGTGGAATAAATAAAATCCTAAGAACATTTTAAAATCAAGCAAGGAAAACAGAAACTTTATTGTTATTTTTTATTCTTCACTCTTCACGTCCAGGATTCCGTCCTGGATCATTAGATAGGAATCCGAAGATAAAGAGAGAAACAAAGAATACCACTACTGTGTAAACAAATAGTTTAAGAGTAAGCATTACACAATCTCCAAGATCATTTTTTTTGGAAAAAAAGATAATAGATTCTCCATTTTTATACCACATACCTTATTTTGACACCACGAAATTATTTTTCTAAATCTATAGAAATAAAAAAGAATTTTCAGAAATTCATTTGTAATATGTAATAAGAGTCAAGTCTTTCATTACCAAAAGCTTTTTCATACCCGCAATTAGATATTGCGGAGGAATCTACTAGGTTCTTTCACTGTAAAAAAGGGTCCGAATGAGGAACTGGGGGGAGCCCAGACTTATTGTGGCGATCCAAGAATTTAATTATTTGAATCGAAGGGTTATACTATAAGACTTATCTGATCTTATGAATTGTTAGAATTTTTTTTTAAGAATAAATCATGAATTTTTCTAGGACCGTATTAAAGATCTCATCGAAAACTTACAGCAGCTTGCCAAACAAAAGCTAAGAGAAAAAAGAGCAAAGGTATTACTGGCATAAAATCTACGATTGGATTCAAAAAAGCATAAGCCTCGGGCAATTTTGAGAAGAAAAAACTACTTGAAGAAAGAGCAGAATTAAGACAAATACAGATCAAACTAAAGATATTAAGCATAACAAACATTTTTTTCTTTGTTCTTGAAGATAATTGTATTTATTTTGATTGAGTTATTAATATGATGAGTTCTTAATATGAGTTATTATAATCTTATTTTTTTTTTTAATTAACCCAATCAAAAATCCTTCAATTCTCAAATCAAAAGAGAATAGACAAAACCATACTTTCATACAATATCTTAATTGAATTGTATGTAATGATCAATAAATGTCGTTTAATTCTCTATCTAAATGTCTCAAAATCCTAGCAACACTCTAATCTATTCTATATAGATTTGGACTAGAATTGACGAAGAACTACTATCAATATTAGTCTTTATTAATGTCGAATAGAAATAAAAAATGGGGCGTGGCCAAGTGGTAAGGCAACGGGTTTTGGTCCCGGTATTCGGAGGTTCGAATCCTTCCGTCCCAGAGCATACCTATTATATTATATATATCATATCAGAATATAGATTTTCTATTTTATATCAGAATAAAAGAAAGATTGCCCTTTTTTAAACAACCTTATTTTTTTTTTTTTTTTTAAGAGTAGAATAAGATTGGTTATAATCTGATTTTGCTTTCCTATAATGATTGATTCTTATATGAATTATATCTTTTTCAAAAATAAAAAATCGAATCGTGTTCAAATAACACACAGATGTAATTGAATCTATTTGTATACAGGTAAGAGGGGAGCATAGATTAAATCATATTTCTATTTAATAAGTTAGTTCTTCATAAAATAAAAATACGAGCCATGATTTAATCTGTACTTGTTTTAATTTACATTTATACAAAATAGTAATAGTCTGGAACACTCTAATAGGATTCTTTTTTTATTTAGGATTCATCATATTCATAGAATTGACGCAGTAGATAGGAGTTAAACGTCAATGTAAAATACCAATTTCAATATATGCGGCTGTCTGAATTTCATTAAAAAAAAATCAAGTTACATACGTAACATATGTCTTTTCTTTGAACCCCGTTTTTAAGTATTTTGTGTTTTCTTTTATGAAAAATTGTAAATATATGATATGTACCAATTGAGACAAAGTGTATTCATACATCTTAGTCGCTTTTCCTTAGGAAATAATTGCAGCCGGATTATTGACTCCAAGTCAAATAAACTACGCAGAAAGGGAGCGAAGACTTATATATATGTATTGTTATCGTTCTATTTCTTCTATTTCATTGATTCATTGAAAACTTTATTTTATTTCAATTGAGTTTTGTGACAATAGATTTGTTATCCCTAAATTTTAAATATTTAACTTTACCCTTTAACATAGAATGTTTCTAATTACTTTCAAAGATATTTGTTTAGTCTACCTGATAGGTATGGGGATCTTCTTTTAATTATGATTTATCAAAAAGAATAACAACCCCAAGCCTCTATTCTATCAGTCTTTATCCACCACCTCGTGAAAAACAAAAAGAATTTACATTTTTTTTATGGTTTAATCCGAATATGAATTTTTCTCTATTATTATCAAAATGCGATTTTTACTGTAAAGCCTTATTCAAATAATGTAATGATAGTGAAATAGGAAATTTTTCAATCAATTAAATATTTTTAATAATGTCTTATGAGTCCTTGGTACTCGAAGAAGTGTGAAATTGGTGAATCTATTTTAGCAAGTCACCTCAAGATGCAGATTAAAAAAAAACTTATTTGTCTTATTTATTAGTTCAATTTTTTTATATTCTAATATTTATATTTTCTAAAGAAAAAATAAAATAATATATTAAAAAAATATTTATTATATTTCTATATATTATATGGGGTTAAATTTAATTCGTGCTGATACTTCTTGAGAAATTACCCATTCATAAAAGTATGGATTACTATGTACCGAACGAACCAATGATTATTCATGAGTCCATAATGGAATCAATTACATACTGTTTACAGCAACCTACTAGGAAATGTTATGGTAAAACTTCGTTTAAAACGATGTGGTAAAAAGCAACGTGCGACTTGAGGGATATGGTCGTCTGTGGATTCTTACATCCATCATTTTCTTTTTATATTAATTAGATAGGAATGAGGGTGCTCTTGGCTCGACATCGTTTGTTCTGTTTCACTAGAACCCTCCTTTTTGAGGTCGGGGGTTGGGATGCAAATAGTACATGATCTTAATGGAGCTCGAGTAAAAAAAAGTATTGATTCATTTTTTAAGGGAACGGGTCTAGGGTTAGTGTTAATTAATAAGTTGAAACAGCTTCGTAAGTATATTTTCCATATAAAAATCGAAAGGATCCAATTTTCAAATTTATAAGTAAAACCTCTTGGAATTGGTAAAACTCTTTCGATTAAAAGTGTATCGCGCAGGAATCAAATCGACCATTTGTATGATTTTTTGATAAAAAGAAATCACAAAAAGGGTATGTTGCTGACGTTTTTTGAAACGATTAAAAATCACCGAAGTAATGTCTAAACCCAATGATTCAAAGAAACGATAAAGAATCCTGGAACAAGGAAATACCACTTTCAGTTGTCTCAATAAATAGATTCTAATTAAGAATCAAAATAGATTCTAAAGACAAAAAAGGTGCGTGGTTAGAGATCGCTCAATAAACGAAATACCTAAAGTAAAGGGTTTCCTTGGGTTATTAGCGAGTTATCCAACTTGAGTTATGAGGATGCGAATACAAATGATTTTATTTTCTTTTTCGGATAATAATAAGGAATACTAAAAAGTACTTAACTCATATTTAATTGATTTGATTATTTTATGGATCCATTTGACATTACTAATTAAAAATTTAAAATTCGATCCATAGACATAATTTCGAATTTTCTTGAGCCGTATGAGGAGAAAACCTCTTATACGTTTCTAGGGGGGGTATTATTCATCTACATCTATCCCAATGGGTGGTTTATCGAATCGTTGCAATTGATGCTCGATGCCGAAGAGAAGGAAGAGCTCTTCGGAAAGTGGGCTTTTATGATCCGCTAAAGAATCAAACCTATTTAAATGTTCCTGCTATTCTATATTTACTTGAAAGGGGCGCTCAACCTACGGGAACTGTTCATGATATTTCGAAGAAGGCGGGAGTTTTTATGTAACTTTGCCTTAATCAACAGATTAAATTAAATTCAATTAATGAATAGAACAAAAGAGGGGGCTTATATAACTTTGTATAACCTTTTATATACTACCGCCCCCCCTCTTTTGTTCTATTCATACCTATTTATTATTACTACCAAAAAATGTCTACTACTAAAAAATGTCGTCTTCTATAACGACAAAAATTTATTTTTATTTTAGTGATAGAAATTCATTTAATTTAAGACAGATGAAAAAAGATCAAATGAATAACCGAAGTAGTTGGATTTAGAAATCCAAAATATTTACATTATTGCTAATTCAATACTAGTTGTTTTTTAGTTGAAACTTTCACTTTTTTTATGTTATGAACAAATAAATAAAAAAAAACAAATGGGAATTAAGATTTATTTTTTTTTTTTACTTATATGGATTAAGTAAACCCAAGCATTGCGATACTTTGCTACGAATATTGATTCTTACGCTTACATCCTTTTGTATCCATGTTTATTATCCATATATAGTTAGTGCCAATTCAATACAAGTCATTAGTTTTTCTTTATTTGTATAATTTATATTTTATTATATTAATTCAATATTTAATTTTTTTTTTTTATTTTAATTTATGGTTCTCCACATTGTGTTCTTTTCTTAAGATTTACATTCATATTGACAACAGTGTATCAAACAAATATAATCCGATCATGAATAAATGTATCTATTTCCCTCTGTTCCATCTATGGACTTGGTTTTTTTATTTTACTTTATTTAAACGACGGATTCGTCGGATTTGCTGGGATACGAGAAGCCTTTATTTATTTATTATTTATTTATTTTATTGAAAAAAAAAAACGGATAAGATAATAATGGATAAGATACGAACTAAATCCGTGGTAGTACATCAATTTTGACTTAATCCATATCCTTATCTTAATCTAGATTCTTATTTTAGAAGTCAGTGTATTTGCATCTAATATGTTCATTATTTTTTTTATGTTCAGAATCGATTAGCAATGTTTTTGCTATTTTACTATTTGGATTTCGGTGTGCAATTAAATCTAATTTTTTATTCCGATTGGATCTACACATTTTTTTTTTTTGGGGGGGGTGGGGTTGCTAACTCAACGGTAGAGTACTCGGCTTTTAAGTGCGACTGGCAATTTTTACACATTTGTATGAAGCAACGTCTTCGTCGATACTATCTCTAGAGCTTGTAAAACCGCGACTGATCCTCAAAGGAATGAATGGAAAAAGCAGCATGTCGTATCAATGTGGAATTCCGAGAATATTTTATTCTTAGCGGATCGGTTCAAAACTTTGTTTAAATTCTTGACGAAAAAAAATAAAATTAAATTTTGGGTTAAGTGAATAAATGGATAGAGCCCTATGGCTCCAATTATAGGTAAACAAAAAAAAAAGAAACGAGCTTCTGTTCTTAATTTGAACGATTACCCGATCTAATTAAACGTTAAAAATAGATTAGTCCTTGATGCGGGAAATGCTTTTCCCATAAGTGGATCATCGATTTTTTTTTAAATCCTAATTATTAGTAGCTATTCTCCATTAGAGTGTGGGGGTAAATGTGTAGAAAAAGCAGTCTATTGATAAAGATAAAAATCCTTTTTTTCCAAAATCAAAAGAGCGATTGGGTTGAACAAATAAAGGATTTCTAACCATCTTGTTATCCTCGAATGAACATAAACCAATTAAATTAGATGGAAAAGGAGAGGCTAAAGAGTCCGTCGATCAGTCTTATCTGGTTCCGGGGTATATATCTATTTATTTCTTACTATAATATCCTGTTTTGACTGTATCGTACTATGTGTCATTTAATAACCCAAAAGAAATCCCTTATCCCCATCTAATTTTAAATGGAGGAATTTCAAGGATATTTAGAACTCGATAGATTTCGGCAACATGACTTCCTATACCCACTTATCTTTCGGGAATATAGTTATGCACTTGCTCATGGTCATGGTTTAAATAGATACATGTTGTTGGAAAATATAGGTTATGATAATAAATCTAGTTTACTGATTGTAAAACGCTTAATTACTACAATGTATCAACTGAATTATTTGATAATTTCTGCTAATGATTCTAAACAAAATCCATTTTTTGGGTACAACAAGAATTTGCATTCTAAAATTCTATCAGAAGGATTTGCAATCATTGTGGAAATTCCATTTTATCTACGATTAATATCTTCTTTAGAAGGGGCAGAAATCGTAAGATTTTACAATTTACGATCCATTCATTCAATATTTCCCTTTTTAGAGGAAAAGTTCCCACATTTAAATTATTCGGCGGATATACTAATACCCTACCCTGCCCATCTGGAAATATTGGTTCAAACCCTTCGTTACCGGGTGAAAGATGCTTCTTATTTGCATTTATTGCGGTTCTTTCTTCATGAGTATTCTAATTGTAACAGTCTTATTATTACAAATAAATCTATTTCCATTTTTTCAAAAAGTAATCCGAGATTTTTTTTATTCCTATATAATTCTTATATATGTGAATACGAATCCAGCTTCCTTTTTCTCCGTAACCAATCTTCTCATTTACGATTAACATCTTCTGGATTCCTTTTTGAACGACTCTGTTTATATAGAAAAATAGAACATTTTGCCGAAGTCTTTGCTAATGATTTTCCGGTCATCCCATGCTTTCTCAAGGATCCTTTCATGCATTATGTTAGATATCAAGGAAAATCAATTCTGGCTTCCAAAGACACACCTCTTCTAATGAATAAATGGAAATCTTACCTTGTCAATTTATGGCAATGTCATTTTGATGTATGGTCTCACGCGGCAAGTATCCGTATAAACCAATTATCCAAGCATTCCCTCGATTTTTTGAGTTACTTTTCAAGTGTTCGACGAAATCCTGCAGTGGTGCGGAATCAAATGCTAGAAAATTCATTTCTACTAAATAATGCTCCCAATAAACTCGATACAATAGTTCCAATTATTCCTCTGATTGGATCAT